GGTACCAGGTGTCAGAATTTAGGTACTTTGTGTTAGAAGAATTGATAGCTAAGGATCGAATCTATCCTATTCTCTTATTTAGTATTTGTGCCTACTATTTAGGCAGAACGCCGCCAACCACTTTCAGTAAGAGCTTGAAAAAAGTCTCAGAAACGTTCCAATTTGATCGTGTAGAAACCGTTTTCGAAACGGGGGGATGGGAAGAAGGGAAGAGGTACAAAATCGAAGAAGGGCCAGTGAATGGAAAGTACACAATAAAGAATAAATACAACAAAAAAATCGAGCGTCTTCCCCTTTTTAGTCCTCTTTTCAACTATAGACGATGGAGGGGTACAGTGCGATATATAACAAATTATCAACTCAGAAATCCTGTAAGAAATGAAATGTCACAATTTTCTTTTTCTTCATATCAAAGTGATGGACAAGTAAGAATTTCTTTTACACATTCATCCAGTTTACTAGATTTTTTTTTAGACATAGAACCTAAGCTGGTTTTCTCTTTTTTTGCAACACCAAGCTTAGTCTATTTTGACCTGCACAGTTTATTCAAGGATGCACTGTTTAATTATTATTATTGGATTTATAACAATGAAAGAAAATGGAGCAGCCTAAGGAAGGAGTTTACAGATAGAATTGAAGCCCTAGACATAGGATCTCCTTATCTGGATGTACTCGAAAAAAAGATTCGATTATGCAATAATAAAACGAAAAAAGAATACTTGCCTAAAATATATGATCCTTTCTTAAACGGATCCTATCGTGGAATAATTAAGCGTGGAATAATTAACAAATTTTCAATCCTAAATGAAACTCCAGTCGAAGATTCGATGGAAAATTCGATATCGATAGAGGCACATAATGAGCCATATAAAAAGTGGGTAGGGCCATATCAAAAAAAGATAGAGACATATTTTGAAAATAGAAATAAATTTCAGTTTCTCTTTGTTTTTAACGGTGGGATGTTTGTTAAGGGTAAACTGTACTATGTTCTTTTTTTTGAACCATTGTACGAAATATGGCAAGCGAAAGTAGATAAAATGGAAAAGAAATGTGGATTTAGAATAAAAAGAAAGGATGAGGATAAAGAATCATTAAGAAGATACGTGAGTCATTTAATCGAGTCTAATGAATCTAAGGAAGTGGCTAAATTAAAAAAACAAATAAATAGGATAAATAGGGGGGAAGTATTTGATTTCTCAAAAGTTGTTTGGTACTTATGTATACGCGCATTCGTAGTTGATCCCGTGGTTAAAACAATATACGATGCAACCATAATTGCTCCCGGGGAAGAAAAAATTATAAAAAGATGGCTTAAAAGAAGAAACCTCGAAAAAAGGGTCCCCCAATGGCCATACAACTTCGGCAGCGAGGCAGACATAGTCTCAGGAAGAAAAACGAACATCGGGGCAGAGAAGATAGAAAATTTTCAAATTCGCTCGAGGTACCCGAGACGTCTAGTTCTTTTTGCGCGGAGGGAGAGGTTCTACTTTATTCATCTCAAAGATAATAAGGTACCGACTCACAGATACTCTTTGAAAATCCCAGGAGACGACTATTATGAGAAAAAACCAAAAAATGAAAAGTGGATAATAAAATATCCCCAAGAATGGGATTTTCGTCGAGGCATAATTTGGTCTACTATGCGTGTTAAAAGGCGTAAAATGTTCGTTTTTCATAAAGTGTGGCAAATGGGTGCACATTGCCCACTTTTTTACGACCAAGTAAAGGATATTCTTCAGGTTCGGGAACCTATTGTCAACTCAGTAAGAAAACTACGAAAGTCTATTCAGTCTATTCCCAAACGAATAAAAAAATTTTTTCGAAATAAAAAAAGATTTTTTCGAAATAAAAAAACAATAACGCAGGGGGAGGGCGACGACTTTCTCATAGAAATAGAAAAAGGTCTCATAAAACTAGAAGAATACCAAGAAAAAGAAGAAATACCTCAAAGCATGGAAGAAGAAGAAGACGAAGAAGACGACGAAGAAGAAAAAGAAGAAAAAAGGATGTTGAGGATGAGGAAAGCGGAGCAAGAAAGACTCGAGAGGTATATGAAAAGGGAAGAGTATAAGGGCGATAAGCTTGAGGCAGACGAGGAAGAACTAGAGTCCACGGAACCATCCGAATTCGAGGACTACATTGCTTGTGTTGATGGAGGAAGAACTAAGCTTTTACTAACTTATGCGAAGATTAGAAAATGGATTATATTACCTTCATTGATAATAGCTAAAAATCTTGTCCGTTTATTATTACTCCAAGAGCCCGAGTGGGACGAGGATATAAGGGATTGGAGGAGGGAAAAGTATATTCCATCCAGCCTGGATGGTAGTCTAATCGAAGAAAGAGCAATTTTTAATGAGACCTGGGAAGGCGAGGGTGGTGTGGAAATAAAGATACTATATCCTTTCCGTCTGAAGCCTTGGCACCGATCTAAGATACAACCTTCTCGTAGGGATCCAATGAAAAAGAAAAAAGAAAAAAAAAATTTAGTTGAAAGAAAAAATCTACCTTTTTCTTTTATATCTATTTGGGGGGGAATGGAAGTTGACAGGCTTGGTAATTCCTTCGACTCATATGCGGATTGTTTTTCTTGTTTGTTTGTACCCATTTTTAAAAAAAGCAAAAAAGCAATTCGAAAGTGGAGTTTTCGAGTTCTCAAATTTTTCAAAAAAAGGACAAAGTTTCTAAAGGTCCCAAAAGAACTCAAAAATTTGAGAGAAGATTCGAGTGAAATAAAAATAGATTCTATAATCAAGAAAATCAAAAAGGGTTTTAGAAGCAAGAATGAGATTCTTCATGAATTACCCATTCAAATCCGACCTATGGATAGGACAAAAGATGAACTGACAGAAATAAAAATGAAAGATCTGACTGATAGAACAAGCACAATCAGAAATGAAATAAAAAGAATTACAAAAGACAAGAAAAATGGATTTCGAACTCGAAAGAAAAAAATGAGTCCTAACAAAACAAGTTATGGTGCTCAAAAATTAGCATCACTAAAAAATATTTTTCAGATATTTAAAAGAAGAAAGGATCGATTAATCTGTAAATCACATTATTTTTTAAAATTGATCGTGGAAGGGCTATACACGGATATCCTTCTAGAGATCTTTCCATATATCATTAATCGTCTTACTAATAGTCTTTCTAGGCCCATGATCATTATCAAACTTTTTCTTAAATTAAGAAAAAAGAAAAAAAATGAAAAGATAATTAAGCGTATTTCGACTATAAAAAAAAAACTGGAACCTTGTTATTTTCGTTATCGGCTTTCTCTTCATAATGAGGTTTCGTCCAAGCCGGAGGTTTTTTTAAATTTATCCCTCGTGTCACAGGCCTATGTATTTTACAAATTATCACAAACCCCCGTGATTAACTTGTATAAGTTAAGATCTGTCCTTCAATATGACGGAGCATCTTTATTTCTTAATAATGAAATAAAAGATTATTTTCGAAGACAAGGAATAATTTCTTCCGAATTAAAGCATAAGAAACTTCCGAATTCTGGAATGAATCAATGGAAAAATTGGTTAAAATTAAAGCATAAGAAACTTCCGAATTCTGGAATGAATCAATGGAAAAATTGGTTAAAGAGTCATTATCAATATGAGTTATCTGCGCTAAAATGGTCTCAATTCGAACCGCAAGAATGGCGAAATAGAGTCAATCAACATTGTAGGGTTGAAAATCGAAATTTAATAAAACGGGATTCATCTGAACGAGAGGAAAGGGTTTCGTTATTGGTAAATATAAACGATCGGTTTCAAAAAACCTATAGATATGATCTTTTATCATATCAATCGATTTATTATGAAGATAAGAAGGACTCATACAGTTATGGGTCAGCATTCCAAGTAAATAAGAACCAAGAAATTTCTTATACTTATAATTACAACATACATAAACCGAAATTACTTGATATGGGGGGTATCCCTATTATTCATTTTATAAGAAGTTATTATTTAATGGGTATAGGTTTTCCATATAGATTTGATACGAAAGGTCTTTTTTCTCTCCAAATTCATAATAAAAATAAAGAAATCAACCCATCCAATCAAAAAGGTTTCTTTTTTGTTTTTGATTGGATTTTTGATTGGATGGGAATGAATTTGGATTGGATGGGAATGAATTTGGATTGGATGAAAATGAATTTGGATTGGATGAAAATGAATGAAGATTCGATGGAAATGAATGAAGATTCGATGGAAATGAATGAAGATTCGATGGAAATGAATAAAGATTGGATGAAAATGAATGAAGATTGGATGAAAATGGAAGAAAGACTAAATCGTCCTGGATCGAATCCGATACCTTGGTTATTCCCACAATTTGGGTTATTTTATAATGCATATAAAATGAAAACGGGGTTTATACCAATTCATTCACTTTTTGATGAAAATGGTAGTGAAATACCATCAAAAACCATAGATCAAAAATATGTCACATCAGATGCACAAAAACCAAGGGATAATTTAGGACGACAAAAAACAAGGCTCACAACCAAAGGGGCAATGAACATGAACGATTTTCGGAAAATCTTCTTTGGTTGTCAAATTAGCTGGGGGACGCCCGCTTTAGGTCTTCCCATATTCGATTTTTTTTTGCCCACGCTTGATAATATTTTCGTTTCCGATTTAAAAAAAAAAGAGAAAGAGATAGATTTCGAAAAAAAACTAAAAAAACTAAAAAGAACAAAAAAAAAAAAAGATAGATTGCGTACCCTTTGGCTTTTAAAGCGAGACACATTGAATCCGTATATAGTGAAGATCTGGGCGAAGAGGTTTATTTCTCACTCTTTCTCAAAAATGCTAAGAAGGGGACTATTGACGATGGAACCGGTTCGTATGCCTGTAAAAGAGAATCTAGAATTGATTATGTATCAAACCATAAGGATTTCTTTGGTTCATGAGATTCAACAAAAAAATAAAAAAAAAAGAGAAAGAAATCATTATGATTTGCTTGTTCCTGAAAATATTTTATCGTCTAGACGTCGTAGAGAATTGAGAATTCTAAGTTGTTTGAATTCAAGGAATAGTAAGGGTGTGGATAAAAATGCAGTATTTTGCAATGGGAACAAGGTAAAAACCTGTGGTCAATTTTTGGATGAAAGAAAAGATCTTGATAGAGATAAAAAGAAATTAATGAAATTCAAATTCTTTCTTTGGCCCAATTATCGATTAGAAGATTTAGCTTGTATGAATCGCTATTGGTTTGATACTAATAATGGTAGTCGTTTCAGTATGTTAAGGATACATATGTATCCACGATTGAAAAATTCATTTACCATACGATTCAAAAATGCATTTACCATATATATCGGGTGGATAAATAGCTGCGCACATGCCCTGTCTTACATTCGATTTTGATACATGAATACTAATTCAATGACGTATCAATTAGATCCAGAAATGAATCAATAAGGAAATTCGGATTGATTCTTGTGTATACCAGATCAAAATACCTCCCATTATTATTATTACTGATCAGTAATATTCATATTCGTAAAAGAAAAATACTAAAAAAAAATGGACATAATGCAAAAAATACGAATAAATAGAACAAAAAAAGATAAGAAGAGACACGACCCATACTTGCATACCTCATACCTTCTCCGACAAAAAGACTTAGAAGACCAAATCCATTTTGAATTCCATCGATTCCTCGTCTGTCAAAAAAATGAACTAGTTCAGTCAACCCTCTTATACTCCTAATTAAGTATGTTTCATAAAAAGCATCTATGTAACCACGATAGTAAGACCAATCATATATAAAATTTTGAATTTTATCCCCCAAAAAACTCTTTGTATTACTTTTCTCAATAAAATTGAGTAAGTCAAAATCTTGTAACGATGAATAAAAGGGTTTATATAAAAAAGACGCTATAACTATTCCAAAACAAGCTAGACTAACTGAAAAGGTTGCATTTGTCACAAATTCAAACCAATCAACAGAATGAATATTATTCAAATTTGGATGTAAAGGGTTTATAGATGGAGTTAACCATTTTGACAATATATCCAAATATAGCCCTTCTTGATTGAAAGGAATTCCTATGAACCCAATGAACAAAGTAAAAAAAATCAATACAAGTAGAGAAAATAACATAGTATTTTCCGATTCACGAGGGTATGAGAAATTTTTTTTATTGTCAAAATGATTAATACTACAAAATGATCGTATCTTTTTTGTTACATTTACATGGAGATGGTTAATCTTTTGATTTTTTTTCATTGCTAATAAAGTGAATAAAGTCAATTTTGGATTAATGGGTTTCATTCTTTCCCGACCCCATAAGGATATTGAATAGAAAGAACTACTTTTTTCTCCACTATATTTTTGAAAATGAGCGTTTAAATGACCTTCAAACGTAAGTAAATAGATCCGAAACATGTAAAATGCAGTTAATCCTGCTGTGGAACAGGCTATAATTGCGAAAAGGGGTGAATACAACCAACTATCATTAAGAATTTCATCTTTGGACCAAAAACAAGCAAAAGGGGGAATACCACAAAGAGAAAGTGTACCTACAAAAAAAGAATTTTTTGTAAGTGGTATATGCTTTCTTAGCCCACCCATAAAAACCAGATTCTGACTTTTATATGGAGAATAACCAACAAGAATTTCCATCGAATGAATAACGGATCCCGATCCTAAAAACAATAATGCTTTTGAATAAGCATGAGTAATCAAATGAAATATCGCAGCTCGATACGAACCCATGCCTAGAGCTAACATGATATAACCCAATTGAGACATTGTAGAATAAGCTAAACATCTTTTAATATCTTTTTGACCAAGTGCTAAAGTAGCTCCTAAAAGTACTGTTATTATACCTATTAAAGCTATAAAATTCATTATAGAAGGGATGACTATCAAAAGAGGAAGAAGACGAGCGACAAGAAAAATCCCCGCTGCTACCATAGTAGCAGCATGTATAAGAGCCGAAATAGGAGTGGGCCCCTCCATAGCATCAGGTAACCATACATGAAGGGGAAATTGGGCAGATTTTGCAATTGCACCGGCAAATACGAAGAAAGTACATAAAATTCCAAATAAAAAATAGACTTCATTATTCGAAATTGAAGTAGTGAATATTTCGAATAAATCCCGAAATTCAAAACTGCCTGTTATCCAATAAATACCTAAAATTCCTAATAATAAACCAAAATCCCCCACACGATTAGTCACAAAAGCTTTTTGACAAGCATTTGCTGCAATAGGTCGTGTGAACCAAAAACCTATTAATAGATAGGAAGACATTCCAACTAATTCCCAAAAAATATAAATTTGGATTAAATTAGAACTAGTAACTAAGCACAACATAGAAGTATTAAAAAAACTCAGATAAGCAAAAAATCGCAAATATCCTTGATCATGAGACATGTAATTGTCACTATAAATAAGAACTAGAATCCCAACAGTTGTGATTAACATTGACATAATAGAAGTAAGTGAATCGACCAAGTAACCGAACTCTAAAGAAAAACCATTATTGATGGTCCAAGACCATACATATTGATAGATAGAACTGCTATTTATTTGCTCAAAAGATAGTTTCATTGAAAAAAACATAACTATACTTAACAATGAAATACTAGGAAAAGACCACATACGCCGAAGGTTTTTTGTTGTTGTTGGAAAAACTAGAATTCCTATTCCTAGTAACAAAGGAACTGTAAGTAGAATAAAAGGTATGCTCCATGCATATTGGTATATATGTTTCATAAAAAAGAAAATTTGGATTAATTTTTTTTTGGTTCGCCGGCTCTTACCTCTTTCGTCGAAAGAGGTAAATTCAATAAAAAAATGAAGATATGCAATAAGTTAAACAAAATTGGATATTCGCAAATTTTGAATAAGAATTTTCTTACTATTCAACTCAAGAAGTTCTAATTGGTCAACTTATAGTTATTAATGAAAGTGAATACTTAGTTATGAAAAAAATTAGGCTATAAAAATAGAACAACTTTTTTTTTTCAATTATTATTTTGAAAAATCCATAATAGATATAGAAATGATGAAAAATTAGACAAAAAAAAAAGTCTGATACTGGAATAAATGATAAAACCCACAACCTAATTTGCTGCAAAAAACTAGCAACTATTAAAATGAGTTTAGACAAAAACATTGACTAGTTCTCTGACAAACTTTTTCATCGATTGCCTTCTAATTGATTTCAATAAAGTATATTTCTCCTTTTCCATATTATCAAACACTTTACTTTTCACCTTCCATAGCATAAAATAAAAATGACACAAAGGTTCAAATCATGTATACGTTAATAAAAAAAAGTAGTCCCATTTGAATCAAATTGAAAATCAATCTCTTAAAATTAAAATGAAAGAAAGTTTTTAGGTAAAAAAAAAAAAGGGGTCTTTACTATTATATATAAAATTAAGCCCCTCGATGTCTTTTATTATATTTTAGATCACATGTAAGTTAAAAAAAAGTATTTGAAATCACATAGAAAAACTAGACAGAACAGAGATATACGTAGAAATTTTTATTTCTGATTTCAGTTTCATTCAAATCTCTTTTTCTAGTATTTTTCTAGTCCACCAAATTCTATAGATATAAATTTGAATAAAAAGAAACTAGCTTTTCTCATTGTAATTTTTATCTATATTCTAATTTTTTAGATATTTCATTTTTATGTTTCCGAAAAGGCTATTGTCTATAAACAAAAGTAAAAACTAAACGAAAAAAATAGACTAAACTAAAGAGGAAAGATTCCTTTGACCAATAGATGTCTTTCACATCCAACTAGAACAACGAATAACTTATTCATTTTTGAATGGCAGTTCCAAAAAAGCGTACGTCAATTTCCAAAAAGCGTATTCATAAAAATTTTTGGAAAAGAAAGGGCTTTTCGGCAGCATTAAAAGCTTTTTCATTAGCAAGATCTCTCTCGACCGGAAATTCAAAATTTGTGTTTGTACGAAAAAAAAAAAAAGAATAATCAAATATTCAACTAATATGAATTGATCTGACACTTTTACAAAATGGAATTTCGAATTTCAAATAAATGATCTAAATATAGAATTACTTTTTTGAATTCACCAATAGATCAAGATGAAATAGAATTTGCTTTTTTCTTCTGATATGTAGAATCAAAACTAGTCTATTCTAATATATATATATTCTAAATCATACTTTAGTTGTTTGAAAATTTCGCCCCCCTTGTTTTTTTGTAGTATATTTTATCAGTTCTGGGATGGGGATTCCTATTTTCCCCATCAAAAACTACTTTTAAAAACTTTTTTTAAGTCATTATTTTTCTGAATTGGTATATATTATATAGACCCTATTTTTTCTTTGAATTCTAAAATCCATTGAAAAATTTTGGAATTCTATTTTTTTATTTCTGAGTTTTAAAATCAGAAAAAAAATGAGTCATTCTTAAATCAAGATGAGAAAGAACATTTTGAATGGATAGAAGATCGAATCTTCTAGTTATAAGAGTTCAATTTTAAGAAAACCGAAACTACCCGAAAATCTATTGACAAGTTCAAAAAACGACCCCCGAAAAACTCTATCTAATAAAACTAATTATTGGATATTCAAATTTCAATTTAACGACTTTTTTTCTTCCGAAAAATTAGGATATTCCCCTTGAATTAACTTCCTCACTCTCGACGATTGAATAAAAATCGACTATTATGATTTCAAACAAGCCGCCATGGTGAAATTGGTAGACACGCTGCTCTTAGGAAGCAGTGCTCCTGCATCTCGGTTCGAGTCCGAGTGGCGGCACGACACCTTAGAAATTCTAAAAAGAATCGAATAGTCTTAGAATCACTTCTATTCAAAATAATGAAATGAATTTGATTCGTGATTTTCATTTCGTAATTTGGAATTATGATTTGTAATTGAGGGACTTTTTTTTATGGTTATGATATTTTCTACTTTAGAACACCTTTTCCATCATATTTCCTTTTCGATCGTTTCAATTCTAATTGCAATTCATTTGATAATTTTAATAGTGAATGAAATAGTAGAACTATATGATTCCTTAAAAAAGGGCATGATAATTACTTTTTTCTGTCTAACAGGATTATTAATCACTCGCTGGATTTATTCGGGTCATTTCCCATTAAGTAATTTATATGAATCATTAATTTTCCTTTCGTGGAGTTTCTACATTATTCATATGATTCCTTATTTTAAAAAACATAAAAATGATTTCAGTGCAATGATGGCGCCAAGTGCTATTTTGACTCAAGTCTTTGCTACTTCGGGACTTTTAACTGAAATCCAGCAATCCACAATATTAGTACCCGCTCTTCAATCCCAGTGGTTAATGATGCATGTAAGTATGATAGTATTGTCTTATGCAGCTCTTTTATGTGGATCATTATTATCAGTAGCACTTCTAGTTATTAACTTTCAAAACAAAATAAGTCTTTTTGGTAAAACAAAAAATTTAGTAAATGAATCTTTATTCTTCGGAGAGATCCAATACATGAGTGAAAAAAGCACTATTTTCCAAAGCACTTTTCTTTTTTCTTTTAGGAATTATTACAGGTCTCAGTTGATTCAACAACTAGACCATTGGAGTTATCGAGTTATTAGTCTAGGATTTCTCTTTTTAACTACGGGTATCCTTTCAGGAGCGGTATGGGCTAATGAAGCCTGGGGATCATATTGGAATTGGGACCCAAAGGAAACGTGGGCATTTATCACTTGGATCATCTTCGGAATTTATTTACATATTAGAACAAATACCCATTTTCACGTTGAAAATTCTGCACTTGTGGCTTCTATAGGCTTTCTTCTAATTTGGATATGCTATTTTGGGATAAATTTATTAGGAATAGGGTTACATAGTTATGGTTCATTTACATTACTCAACAGCTAAATAAAATTGAAGAAAGAACCTAACCTGATGAATAGAGCCACAGTATGAGGCCGATTCCATATACATATCATATACATATAGAAATAAAAAAGCCTGGTTGAGAACCAACCATTTGAATCACTACTTGATTCAAATGGTTGATTCTCACAAAAGTCAAATTGCCTTTTAGAATGACTTCTAACTCACAATTCATTTTTTTACGTGAACGAACGTAAAAAAATGAATTTGTGGCTATCTAGAAAAAAAATTCCATAGAATAGCTTCTGCCTTATCAACTGATAGTGAGAGAAGAAAATCTGGGTAAATACCAATACCTATTATTGGTAAAAAGATAGCGATTGAAACAAATAACTCTCGTGGTCCAGAATCAAAAAAATAAGAGTTTGGCCTATTAAAAAACTTGTATCCATAGAACATTTGTCGTAACATAGATAATAAATAAATAGGAGTTAATATTATTCCAATTGCCATTCCAAAAAGAATTAGTATTTTTAAGATTAAAAAAGATTTTTGGCTGGTAATTATTCCAATGAATACCATTAATTCCGCAAAAAAACCACTCATGCCCGGTAACGCAAGAGACGCCATCGAAAGACTACTGAAGAGTGCGAATATTTTTGGCATTGAAATAGCTATTCCGCCCATTTCGTTGAGATAAAGAAGACGTATTCTGTCATAACTCGTTCCTGCTACGAAAAAAAGCGTAGCACCAATAAATCCATGCGATATTATTTGGAAAAGGGCTCCATTGAATCCCATATTGGTTATAGAACTAATTCCTATTATTATGAAACCCATGTGAGATACAGAGGAATATGCTATTCTTTTTTTTAAATTACGTTGACCCAGAGATACTGAAGCTGCATAAATTATTTGGATCGTACCTACTATCATCAACCAAGGAGAAAATAAAGAATGAGCGTGAGGTAATAATTCCATATTGATCCGAACCAATCCATATGCTCCCATTTTTAATAGGATTCCAGCTAGAAGCATACAAGTACTGTAATGGGCTTCTCCATGCGTATCGGGTAACCACGTATGTAGGGGTATAATAGGTAATTTGACAGCAAAAGCAAAAAGAAATCCAAGATAAAATATGATTTCTAATCCCATAGGATACGATTGATTAACTAACTTTTCAAAATTTAATGTTGGCTCACTAGAACCATATAAACCGATACCCAGAACTCCCATTAATAGAAAAATGGAACCTCCTCCAGTATACAAAATAAACTTTGTAGCTGAGTATAGACGTTTTTTTCCTCCCCATATGGATAAAAGTAGATAAACGGGAATTAGTTCTAATTCCCACATTAGAAAAAAAAGTAAAAGGTCGCGAGAAGAAAATAATCCTAGTTGACCGCTATACATTGCTAACATCAAGAAATGGAATAATCGGGAATCTCGAGTAACAGGCCAAGCCGCTAAAGTAGCTAAAGTTGTGATGAATCCCGTTAGTAAAATGGGTCCTATAGAAAGCCCGTCTATTCCTAATCTCCATTGGAAATCAAAAAAGCGAATCCATTTATAATCTTCTTCGAGTTGCATTAAAGGATCGTCTGGTTGGAAATGATAACAGAATACATAGGTTATTAACAGAAATTCCAAAATACATATACAAATAGTATACCATCTTATTACCTTATTCCCCCTATGAGGGAGAAAGAAAATTAAAGAACCTGCAAATATAGGCAAAACTACAATTAAGGTTAACCAAGGAAAATTATTCGTGGTAAAGACAAGATAGACTTGGAGCAAAAAAACCCGCACTCTAAATGAAAATCTATATAGAGTGCGGGTTTTTGTCGGTAAACAAAAATCAAATGGATTCGAGTAGAGTTTTCTGGAACATATCAATAAGCTAGACCCATGCTGCGAGTTGTTTCATGCCATAAATAAACTCGAACACTCAAAAAATCGGTTGGACAGGCAGATTCACATCTCTTACAACCAACGCAGTCTTCTGTTCTTGGAGCCGAAGCTATTTGCTTCGCTTTACACCCGTCCCAAGGTATCATTTCTAATACATCTGTCGGACAGGCTCGGACACATTGAGTACACCCTATACATGTATCATAAATCTTTACGGAGTGTGACATTTGGTCTATAAATTTTTTGAATTTCCGAAAATTTCGATCTAGTATTAATTAGACTATAAATTTAGAATTATAGTAAAATTTTCGGAAATATAAATGAATTAATTAACTATTCCCAGACCAGATGAATCAATTATTTACCAGAATTTTTGAAGCAACCTATTGAATTTCTGGGTCGGCTTAGAAAGAAGGTCCAAAATACTTGGATTCTTACATTTTTGAAGCATGATCATACGGTACGTAAGATACCTACTAATATTGATAACTATGTGAATTTCTATAATAATAATAAAAATACTACTTATTCAACAAATTAGATTGATAAGTATGTGAATTTCTATAATAATAATAAAAATACTACTTATTCAACAAATTAGATTGATTAATACGAGTTGATTTTCTGTTACGATAAATTGACGAAAGAATAGCTGGTCCAATAGCTGCTTCAGCGGCTGCAATAGCTATAACAAAAATGGAGAAAATGCTTCCTTTTAATTGTCGACTATCAAAAAAATCAGAAAATGTTACAAAATTCAGATTAACCGCATTCAATATAAGTTCAAGACACATAAGAGCTCTAACCAAATTTCGGCTTGTGATTAATCCATAGACACCGATAGAAAATAAATAGGCACTCAAAACAAGTACATGTTCGAGCATCATTGACCAACTCCTTATCAATCTTGATTCCGTTCATTTCAATATGACCAATAATAAAAGTTTTTTTATTGACTAGAATATAACAAATAGAGAACAAAGGAAAAGAAATATGTTAGTAATAGATAGAACGAAAAAAATTTCCATTTTCTAAATGGAATTGAATCTAAATAGATAGGATAACGTTTGATTTGCAGTGATGCTTTGCAAGATTTCTTAGTTTATTGACGGGCTACAGTAATTGCACCTATCAAAGCAACTAAAAGAATTATCGAAATGAGTTCAAATGGAAGAAAAAAATCCGTTGATAAATGAATTCCAATTTGTTGACTATTATTTATCAAATCTTGTTCTACAATATGATTTAATCTTGTAGTCCAAACAATTCCATACCATGACGTATTTAGAATACTAGTAATTAATAAAACAAAAAGACTAGTACAAATTAACGAAGTAATCCCGTCCCCAATAGTCCAAAAATGAAAATCTTTGTCATATTCTGAATCATTGATGAACATTACAGCAAAGAGGATTAAGACATTTATAGCTCCCACGTAAATAAGGAGTTGTGCAGAAGCTACAAACTGAGAGTTTTCTAGAATATAGAATAAAGATATACAAAGAAGAACGAATCCCAATGAAAAGGCCGAAAAAATGGGATTGGTAAAAAAAATAACTCCTAGACCCCCTAATAAAAGACCTGATCCCAGAAAGACTAAAAGAAAATCGTGTATCGGTCCAGGTAAATCCATTCTATAAAAAAGAGATACAAAAATAGGACTCTTTCATGATCTTATTGACCTGACCAGGAAAAAGTTAAGTTGTTCTATTTCTATTTAGAATACGTTTTGAATTGTTGAATTGGATATAGGTGCAATTTGAAGTGGGTATTCTTATTGTCCTAATCCCATTCTTTAGTTCAAAGACTAGTTTGAAACTTTTTCAAATCATTACAAAAAAAAAATTTCAAAACTCTCCTCAACCAAAAAATAAGTGGGATTTTGAGTTTAGTATTGACAAAACAAAGTAAAAAAAAAGTAAGAATTTTTATTAGTAAAATAATAAGTAATTGTTCTTAAATCAAGATATTTCTTTTTTATTGAATTGAGGCAAATTCAAAATGCTTTGAATTGTGTAATCGTCCATTATTGCTATTGGTAAACGACCCAAAGCAATTTGATTATAATTTAATTCATGACGATCATATGTAGAAAGCTCATATTCTTCCGTCATTGATAAACAATTTGTTGGACAATACTCAACACAATTACCACAAAATATACAGATTCCGAAATCAATACTGTAATTAAGCAATCGTTTCTTTCGAATATCTGTTTCTAATTTCCAATCTACAACAGGTAGATCTATAGGACATACACGAACACATACTTCACAGGCAATGCATTTATCAAATTCAAAGTGGATTCGACCACGAAAACGTTCTGATGTGATCAATTTTTCATAAGGGTATTGAATAGTTATAGGTAAACGATTTGCATGGGATAAAGTAATCAAAAAACCTTGACCAATGTACCTTGCCGCTCGTACTGTTTGTTGACCATAATTCATAAACCCAGTTACCATAGGGAACATATCCTAAAAATTTTATCAAAAATTTCATTTTGTTTCTTTCTCTTGTTTGGAATAGGTTATCAATTGAGTTATCATTTTGTTTCTTTCTCTTGTTTGGGATAAGTTATCAATTGAGTTATATAGTAAATAGACAATATTATTATTTCGCGTTATTTTATAGTGAAAGGGATTGGGAAGAAGTTGTTAATAATAAATTACCTAAAGAAATAGGTAAAAGAAATTTCCATCCAAGATCTAATAGTTGGTCCATTCTCAGCCTAGGTAAAGTCCATCTTGTTGTGATCGAAATGAACAAGAAGAAATAGGTTTTTGCTAGTGTAATGAAAATACCAATTGTTGTTCCAAAGACTCCATCCCTTTCATTTAGTTCAAAAAGTTCAACGGACGGAATAGAGAAATTCCAACCACCCAAGTAAAGAACTGTTAGAAAAAATGAAGAAACTAGGAGATTTAGATAGGAAGCAAGGTAAAATAAAGCAAATTTTATACCTGAATATTCTGTTTGATATCCTGCTACTAATTCTTCTTCTGCTTCTGGTAAATCAAAAGGTAATCTCTCACATTCGGCTAGAGAAGAAATTAGAAAAACGAAAAATCCGATAGGTTGACGCCACAAATTCCACCCTAAAAACCCGTATTTTGACTGTGCCTCAACTATATCAACTGTACTTGAACTGTTAGATAATTCTAGTCGGTGATAAGATCACTCTTATCATCGCTATTACAGAACCGTACATGAGATTTTCACCTCATACGGCTCCTCGGGGGACCACAAAAAAATCTATGGACTAATTCGATATTCTTAAATCTTGATATGAGATTGGTAGACTAAAAATCAATCGAAAGGTCCCGAATTAGATCAATGGAATTCTGTCTGCTATACTAGAAAAATGCGCTTCTGAATTGATCTCATCCTTTACACTTTTAAGAATTTTCAAAAATTTGAATCAAAAAATTCATAAAAAACTTCTTTTCGAATTTGTAATAAAGGATTACTTCGTTCCTGATAGTCATTGACTTGATCGGTGGATAGGAGTATACTCTGGATCGGAATTCTGGGGAGTACTACTTGATCGCTTCTACTAATTTAAAGCCCCAACTTAGTATTTCTTTTTTTTTTTTTCATCTTATTGTGAAAATTTTTTTATCTTCTCATAACTTAAATAGTCTCTATTACGAATCCTTTGTGTACCTTGGTGTTTCTAATCATCCACTCAGTTTTGCTTAATCTAAATCTAGGCGGAAATTCGTGTTATGTATAGTAATGCATACAAAGGAAAGCAAGAATTCCAAAGCGTAGATCTTTTTACCCCGCTTCAAGACATAATGACTAATCAACCAATCTTGGGGTAAACAGTCTTTACTGCTTATATTTACTTTCGCTTAACTCCTGTACATAAGAAATGAGACTCCACCCTTTTTACTGCGAAATTGGAAGCTGTTTTATTTCACTCATTTAACTATCTGGTTTAGTTCATCAATCCGAATGATGAATAAAAAGTTATCTTCCTTCAGTTCAAACTCCTAGAAAAAAAAATAGGAAAATAGCAACGAATCACACGTAGAGATATTGATAACACACATAGAGTTAATGGTATTTCATAACTAATAGATTGGGCAGCAGCCCGTAAACCACCTAAAAAGGAGTATTTATTATTTGATCCATATCCTGACATAAGAAGTCCAATAGGGGAAATACTTGAAATAGCGATCCATAAAAAAACACCAATACTAAGATCAACTAGAATAAGTCGATAGCCAAAAGGAATTACTGAATAACTTAGTAGGATTGATATGACTGCTATGGAGGGTCCGATGCTGAATAAAGCCCCATCTCCTCGTGATGGAAGAAGGTTCTCTTTGAAAAGTAGTTTTGTTCCGTCTGCTAGAGCTTGAAGAATTCCCAGGGGACCCGCATATTCAGGTCCGATACGTTGTTGTATACCTGCGGATATTTCTCTTTCTAACCACACTATTACTAGTACACCTATTGTGCTTCCCAATATAAGAATGAAAATAGGTATAAGAATCCATATGGTGTCATAGACTTCTTTTAAGGATTCCAATTTCGAAAAAGAATTAATAGCCTGTACTTCTGTTCTTTCAATTGTTCTTTCAATTATCATTTTTCAACGATCAACTTCTCCCATGATGATATCTATGCTACCTAGTATTGTCATAATATCAGCCAATTTCATTCTTTTAACTAACTGAGGAAGAATTTGCAAATTGATAAAACCTGGCGGTCGAATTTTCCATCTCCACGGAAAAGAACTTTCATCTCCTATCAAATAAATTCCCAATTCACCTTTTGGTGCTTCAACTCTTACATAAAGTTCTTGTTTAGATAATTCAAAAGTAGGAGACGCCTTTTTACTAATGAATCGATATTCAAAATCATTCCATTCAAGATCTCTTACTCTATTAAGACTAAGGCGTCGGATTTCTAAATTCTCATAAGGACCCCCCGGAATTCCTTCCAGAGCTTGTTGAATAATTTTTACAGATTCCGCCATTTCACCAATTCGTATTAAATAACGAGCTAGTGAATCTCCTTCTTTTTGCCATTGGATTTCCCAATCAAATTCTTCATAACATTCATAATGATCAATTTTACGAAGATCCCATTCTATTCCGGAAGCCCGTAGGATTGGGCCTGACAAACCCCAATTTAGTGCCTCTTCTTCACTAATAATGCCCACTCCTTCAACTCGTTCTAAAAAAATTGGATTTCGTGTAATAAGTTTTTGATATTCAGCAAACCCTGTTAAAAAATACTCACAGAAATCCAAACATTTATCTATCCAACCATAAGGTAGATCAGAAGCCACTCCTCCGATACGAAAATAATTATGCATCATTCTCATACCGGTGGCAGCTTCGAATAGATCATATATCAATTCTCTTTCTCTGAAAATATAAAAGAAAGGGGTTTGTGCACCTATATCGGCCATAAAAGGTCCAAGCCATAATAAATGCGAAGCTATACGACTTAACTCCAACATAATAACTCTAATATAACTAGCCCTTTTCGGTACTTGAATATTTCCTAATTGTTCTGGGCCATTTACAGTTATTGCTTCTGTAAACATAGTAGCTAAATAATCCCAACGTGTTACATAAGGTAAATATTGTATAATGCTTCGGTTTTCCGCTATTTTTTCCATCCCTCTGTGCAAATAACCCAAAATCGGTTCACAATCAATGACATCTTCACCATCTAAAGTAAGGATCAGGCGAAGAACGCCATGCATTGATGGATGATGAGGCCCCATATTAACTATCATGAGATCCTTTCTTCTAACTGGTACATTCATAAGTTTTTTTCATATTCCTTCTTCGATGAATTCATAAAAAATTAAGATGAAATAAATCAAGAAAACAACTTAAAAAATTAAATTAAGTTTTCTTTATCTCTTGAATATTCAATTGATTTTTTAAGTTTTGATAACGCTTCTTATCTTTTTTTAACAAATAAGCTAGTAAACGTTGACGTTTTCCCAGAATTTTTCGTAGACCTCTCTCAGATGAATAGTCTCTTTTGTGTAATTTCAAATGCAAACTAAGTCTGTCCATCTTATTCTTGAAAGAGCCTACTTGAAATTCAATAGATCCTTTCTTTTCTTCTTTTTTTTCTTCCGAATTAACTAATATGTCTAAATTTTTTTTTTTTTGCATTATGTCCATTTTTTTTTAGTATTTTTCTTTTACGAATATGAATATTACTGATCAGTAATAATAATAATGGGAGGTATTTTGATCTGGTATACACAAGAATCAATCCGAATTTCCTTATTGATTCATTTCTGGATCTAATTGATACGTCATTGAATTAGTATTCATGTATCAAAATCGAATGTAAGACAGGGCATGTGCGCAGCTATTTATCCACCCGATATATATGGTAAATGCATTTTTGAATCGTATGGTAAATGAATTTTTCAATCGTGGATACATATGTATCCTTAACATACTGAAACGACTACCATTATTAGTATCAAACCAATAGCGATTCATACAAGCTAAATCTTCTAATCGATAATTGGGCCAAAGAAAGAATTTGAATTTCATTAATTTCTTTTTATCTCTATCAAGATCTTTTCTTTCATCCAAAAATTGACCACAGGTTTTTACCTTGTTCCCATTGCAAAATACTGCATTTTTATCCACACCCTTACTATTCCTTGAATTCAAACAACTTAGAATTCTCAATTCTCTACGACGTCTAGACGATAAAATATTTTCAGGAACAAGCAAATCATAATGATTTCTTTCTCTTTTTTTTTTATTTTTTTGTTGAATCTCATGAACCAAAGAAATCCTTATGGTTTGATACATAATCAATTCTAGATTCTCTTTTACAGGCATACGAACCGGTTCCATCGTCAATAGTCCCCTTCTTAGCATTTTTGAGAAAGAGTGAGAAATAAACCTCTTCGCCCAGATCTTCACTATATACGGATTCAATGTGTCTCGCTTTAAAAGCCAAAGGGTACGCAATCTATCTTTTTTTTTTTTTGTTCTTTTTAGTTTTTTTAGTTTTTTTTCGAAATCTATCTCTTTCTCTTTTTTTTTTAAATCGGAAACGAAAATATTATCAAGCGTGGGCAAAAAAAAATCGAATATGGGAAGACCTAAAGCGGGCGTCCCCCAGCTAATTTGACAACCAAAGAAGATTTTCCGAAAATCGTTCATGTTCATTGCCCCTTTGGTTGTGAGCCTTGTTTTTTGTCGTCCTAAATTATCCCTTGGTTTTTGTGCATCTGATGTGACATATTTTTGATCTATGGTTTTTGATGGTATTTCACTACCATTTTCATCAAAAAGTGAATGAATTGGTATAAACCCCGTTTTCATTTTATATGCATTATAAAATAACCCAAATTGTGGGAATAACCAAGGTATCGGATTCGATCCAGGACGATTTAGTCTTTCTTCCATTTTCATCCAATCTTCATTCATTTTCATCCAATCTTTATTCATTTCCATCGAATCTTCATTCATTTCCATCGAATCTTCATTCATTTCCATCGAATCTTCATTCATTTTCATCCAATCCAAATTCATTTTCATCCAATCCAAATTCATTCCCATCCAATCCAAATTCATTCCCATCCAATCAAAAATCCAATCAAAAACAAAAAAGAAACCTTTTTGATTGGATGGGTTGATTTCTTTATTTTTATTATGAATTTGGAGAGAAAAAAGACCTTTCGTATCAAATCTATATGGAAAACCTATACCCATTAAATAATAACTTCTTATAAAATGAATAATAGGGATACCCCCCATATCAAGTAATTTCGGTTTATGTATGTTGTAATTATAAGTATAAGAAATTTCTTGGTTCTTATTTACTTGGAATGCTGACCCATAACTGTATGAGTCCTTCTTATCTTCATAATAAATCGATTGATATGATAAAAGATCATATCTATAGGTTTTTTGAAACCGATCGTTTATATTTACCAATAACGAAACCCTTTCCTCTCGTTCAGATGAATCCCGTTTTATTAAATTTCGATTTTCAACCCTACAATGTTGATTGACTCTATTTCGCCATTCTTGCGGTTCGAATTGAGACCATTTTAGCGCAGATAACTCATATTGATAATGACTCTTTAACCAATTTTTCCATTGATTCATTCCAGAATTCGGAAGTTTCTTATGCTTTAATTTTAACCAATTTTTCCATTGATTCATTCCAGAATTCGGAAGTTTCTTATGCTTTAATTCGGAAGAAATTATTCCTTGTCTTCGAAAATAATCTTTTATTTCATTATTAAGAAATAAAGATGCTCCGTCATATTGAAGGACAGATCTTAACTTATACAAGTTAATCACGGGGGTTTGTGATAATTTGTAAAATACATAGGCCTGTGACACGAGGGATAAATTTAAAAAAACCTCCGGCTTGGACGAAACCTCATTATGAAGAGAAAGCCGATAACGAAAATAACAAGGTTCCAGTTTTTTTTTTATAGTCGAAATACGCTTAATTATCTTTTCATTTTTTTTCTTTTTTCTTAATTTAAGAAAAAGTTTGATAATGATCATGGGCCTAGAAAGACTATTAGTAAGACGATTAATGATATATGGAAAGATCTCTAGAAGGATATCCGTGTATAGCCCTTCCACGATCAATTTTAAAAAATAATGTGATTTACAGATTAATCGATCCTTTCTTCTTTTAAATATCTGAAAAATATTTTTTAGTGATGCTAATTTTTGAGCACCATAACTTGTTTTGTTAGGACTCATTTTTTTCTTTCGAGTTCGAAATCCATTTTTCTTGTCTTTTGTAATTCTTTTTATTTCATTTCTGATTGTGCTTGTTCTATCAGTCAGATCTTTCATTTTTATTTCTGTCAGTTCATCTTTTGTCCTATCCATAGGTCGGATTTGAATGGGTAATTCATGAAGAATCTCATTCTTGCTTCTAAAACCCTTTTTGATTTTCTTGATTATAGAATCTATTTTTATTTCACTCGAATCTTCTCTCAAATTTTTGAGTTCTTTTGGGACCTTTAGAAACTTTGTCCTTTTTTTGAAAAATTTGAGAACTCGAAAACTCCACTTTCGAATTGCTTTTTTGCTTTTTTTAAAAATGGGTACAAACAAACAAGAAAAACAATCCGCATATGAGTCGAAGGAATTACCAAGCCTGTCAACTTCCATTCCCCCCCAAATAGATATAAAAGAAAAAGGTAGATTTTTTCTTTCAACTAAATTTTTTTTTTCTTTTTTCTTTTTCATTGGATCCCTACGAGAAGGTTGTATCTTAGATCGGTGCCAAGGCTTCAGACGGAAAGGATATAGTATCTTTATTTCCACACCACCCTCGCCTTCCCAGGTCTCATTAAAAATTGCTCTTTCTTCGATTAGACTACCATCCAGGCTGGATGGAATATACTTTTCCCTCCTCCAATCCCTTATATCCTCGTCCCACTCGGGCTCTTGGAGTAATAATAAACGGACAAGATTTTTAGCTATTATCAATGAAGGTAATATAATCCATTTTCTAATCTTCGCATAAGTTAGTAAAAGCTTAGTTCTTCCTCCATCAACACAAGCAATGTAGTCCTCGAATTCGGATGGTTCCGTGGACTCTAGTTCTTCCTCGTCTGCCTCAAGCTTATCGCCCTTATACTCTTCCCTTTTCATATACCTCTCGAGTCTTTCTTGCTCCGCTTTCCTCATCCTCAACATCCTTTTTTCTTCTTTTTCTTCTTCGTCGTCTTCTTCGTCTTCTTCTTCTTCCATGCTTTGAGGTATTTCTTCTTTTTCTTG